TAATGACACGATAACTACACTGATCTAATTGTTGGGTTAATTGATACCTGTGATAATTTATAAATGAAAGAAAAGAAGTGTTTTGTAAAACACTTCTTTTTTCATTCACAAAGGAAAATGACCCAATTAATAAATGATTGCTTTTGCGAGGAATATCTAGGTTTTTTCGAAATGTAATGACTAAAAGAGCTACGGATAATAACGATCCACATAAAAGAGCTGCATAACTCAATAACATCATACTTACGTGCATCATTAACCACTGGGATTGTAGAGCAGGTACTAATATTGCAGATTGATGCATTTCGGTTGAAAGACCCGAAGTGGCAAAGCCTTGGGTAAAAATAGCACTTGGCGCGGTTATTGCGCTTAAATAACTTTTCTGGTTCCGTCTTTTAGGAAACATATGAATAATGGAGAAACTCCATGAAAGAAACATTAAAGATTCATATAAATCGCTTAACGGCAAATGTCTCGAATAAATCCAACGAGTAACTAATAACCCTGTTATACAGAAAAAGGTAGCCATCATGGCTTTTTCTGACAAATCAAATAGTACTACGGTTTCATGGACTAATAAGGTCATCAAATGAATCGTAATAACAATTGAAATGATAGAAAAAGAGATGTGAGTTAATATATGTTCTAAAGTGGCAAATATCATAATTTTTTTTAGGGGGGTATCCCCAATTACGGAATGGAAATCCGGAATTGAATTCATTATAGGATCTATTGTGCCTTTTTTAGAGGATGCCGCCACTCGGACTCGAACCGAGATGCTCTAGCACTGCTTCCTAAGAGCAGCGTGTCTACCAATTTCACCATGGCGGCTTCATCGAAATAATCATAGTCCATATGATGTTCAATCGTCGAGATTGAGGGATTTAATGCAATCTATTTTAGGAAATGTTAGAATCGATGAATAAAGACCCGTTCAAATAAATATTTAAACGCTCAATAATCCTTAGTATCATGGCAGGGGGTCATTTTAAACAGCGGGCTTTTCCGTATTATAAGTTCTTCTGGAATAGTTGGAACTAGACGGTTATGCCCTGAGTCCGGGTATAGAACTAAGAATTTTTTTTCTCATTTTTTGACGATTCATTTCTCATTTATCTGATTTGATAGATCCGAAATGAAAAAGATTCATTTTTCAATGAACAAAATAAAACAATATTTTTTATATATCACAACTTCATCACTACATCCAAAAGATTTCTATAAAAATTTGGATAGTTTGGTATCAAAGATGTATTAATGATTGGGATCTTCATTGTATACATAACATAATTTGTGTGAGGATTTACCAAACGCATTAGGTATTGGACCGGGCATATCGTATAACAAAAGAGTTTCAATCTTTATCGGAATTCTACTGTATGTACTTTAACTTAGAAAACTTAGAAAATAAAATTGAAACTGATAAGATCTTTTTATATATAGATTTGAAATCTAATATTAATAGATAAAAAAATTTAGATATTAGATCTAGATATATCGATTGATCGATCCTCCAGCTCAAACATGGGATAGGATCTATTGGGGTTGGATTACGTAAGATTGACTCATTCTTTAGTACATAAATATCGATCTAAATGGGATCCTGGCAGTTTTATTATTTTTTTTTTTTTTTATCTGTTCGAAACAAGAGGGAGTCCTTGTAGATATGTAGTGATTCAGAGAGCTACAAATCAAAGTTTGAAAATGTATATTTTAATTAATTAGTTTCAATAATCCATTGACTTTGACTATGAATCTTATCCCCGCCTTACTTTGGAACAAAAAAGGGGGCTCTAACCTCGTTCATACTTGTTTCAGATTTTCCAAAAATCTTAATGATGTATAACTATTGGAGATACATAATCCAATAAGCCAATCCCTTCCTAAGAAAAAAAAAGAAGAGTTTTGTTATTGTGAAAAATGAATCGATGGGGAAAGTTACAACCCCCATCTCGCGAATTATAAAAACCAATCAATGAAAGGTGAAACCTTGTATTTTGTGTCTAACTACTTCTTTCTTTTTTTTTTTCAAACAAAAAAAGAAATCATTTTTAGAACCTAGTATACAGAATAATTCGTATTCTACATACCACAACAGCTAGTTCTATCTCATATTGATGAGTTCAAAACATTAGTTAATGTGAATTCTTCATCTTATAAATTGAATCATCCAATTCATCGAGTCATGCTGATTCAGATTCAGATCATTCCAAGGCTTTATTACTTGTTTGTCGCACAAAAAAACTTTTTGAATGCCCAGTAGAAATAGATTTAGCTAAAGATAAAGCTTTTGCCGCGGCCTGATATCCCCTTCCTTTCCAAATATTTCTACGAATATGCTTTTTTGACAGAGAAGTACGTTTCTTTGGAACTGCCATTTCAAAATAAAAGGGTCACTCATTTTTATAGTTGGACGTGAAAGACATTTATTGTTCAATTCAAAATAGATTGTTCTTTCTATTAACTATTCATTATCTATCTTTATTCCATAGCCGATACTTATGCTTACTTCATAACATAGAAAAGTATGGATACAGATAGATGAGCATCGCATATGGTATTATTAAGGATAAAAAAAGAAATGAAATAGAAGAAAAAAGAAAAAACGATGTGATTTTCAAGGGAATTTTTTTTTTCACATTTCCATTACATCCAATGTTCGAAGAAAGAATAATTTGTACTGATTGGGGGCTTCATATCTTTATTCAATCTATGTCTACGGGCGGGATCTACTACCGTTGAATCGAATGCCATTGATAAGAATCAAAAAGGTTCCAATTCATATCTCAGTCTATTTAGATAATATATATATATTATAAATGTTACATTTATAAAATCGAAAAGCTTAAGAACGCTTTCCTAATTTAGGAAACCAACAATGAATGGAACCTTTTTCTATTAATTGATCAAGCTCGGAGATAGAGTCCACATAATTTAAATTGAAATTAAATCAAAGTAGTTAATCCGTTAAACAATACATTACTTGATAAAATAAAGGGAATTTGAGTCATTTCTCATTTTAGTTCTATGCGAAGTGACAAGTATTCTAGGATTTTTCATAAACACATAAACATAAGTTTGTTTTATGTTTTATTGGACTAGAAGCCAATCAATTCCAGAATTAGTTAATGACTCCGAAGAAACTAAATAAAAACTAGGTTTATTGGGTCGAGTTATTGGCAGATCCTATGATACATATCAGAATAAAGTACTTGAATTTTTGGTATCATTCTTTTTCCTTACTATATTGATATAAATATGGATAGAAATCACCGTATCGTATGTATACCGTATCGTATGTATATAGTAGAATAATGGAAATCTCATATTTTTTATCTTAATAAATATCTTCGTTAATAACTAGGTAGTAGCTTTTAATTAGTAACTTGGTTATTTGAAGAATTGTAACTTCTTCATTTGAATTTTTTGTTTTTTTTTTTTCAATAGTTTGGAAAGAATCAGAATAATTAAGAATGAAAAATCATATTTGATTTATATCTTGTATATCTTGATTTTTTTTTATTTATTTTATTATTGCTCCTTCCGGAAGAAATAAGGGCTGGTGAATGGGAAACAATTAATAAGAATAAAAAAAGAAAGTTTGATTTTCTTATGGAACATACATATCAATATGCATGGATCATACCTTTCGCTCTACTTCCAGTTACTATGTCAATAGGGTTGGGACTTCTGCTTGTTCCGACCGCAACAAAAAATCTGCGTCGTATGTGGACTTTTCCTAGTGTTTCATTGCTAAGTATAGTTATGGTTTTTTCGTCCGATCTGTCTATTCAACAGATAAATGGCAGTTCTATCTATCAACATCTATGGTCTTGGACCATCAATACTGATTTTTCCTTAGAGTTCGGCTACTTGATCGATCCACTTACTTCTATTATGTCAATACTAATCACTACGATTGGAATCATGGTTTTTATTTATAGTGACAATTATATGTCTCATGATCAAGGATATTTGAGATTTTTTGCTTATATGAGTTTTTCCAATACTTCCATGTTGGGATTAGTTACTAGTTCCAATTTGATACAAATTCATCTTTTTTGGGAACTAGTGGGAATGTGTTCGTATTTATTAATAGGTTTTTGGTTCACACGACCGGCTGCTGCAAATGCTTGTCAAAAAGCGTTTGTAACTAATCGTGTAGGGGATTTTGGGTTATTATTAGGAATCTTAGGTTTTTATTGGATAACAGGGAGTTTCGAATTTCGAGATTTGTTCGAAATCTTCAATAACCTGATCCGTAATAATGGGGTCAACTCTTTATTTGCTACTCTGTGTGCCTCCCTATTATTCATCGGTGCAGTTGCTAAATCCGCACAATTTCCCCTTCATGTATGGTTACCTGATGCCATGGAGGGGCCTACTCCTATTTCGGCTCTTATCCATGCTGCTACTATGGTAGCAGCAGGCATTTTTCTTGTCGCTCGATTTCTTCCGCTTTTCACAGTCATACCTTACATAATGAATCTCATTTCTTTGATAGGTGTAATAACGGTACTATTAGGAGCTACTTTAGCTCTTGCTCAAAGAGACATTAAGAGAAGTTTAGCCTATTCTACAATGTCTCAATTGGGTTATATTATGTTAGCCCCAGGGATAGGCTCTTATCGAGCTGCTTTATTCCATTTGATCACTCATGCCTATTCGAAAGCATTATTGTTTTTAGGATCCGGATCAATTATTCATTCAATGGAACCCATTGTTGGATATTCTCCAGATAAAAGTCAGAACATGGTTCTTATGGGTGGTTTAACAAAATATGTGCCAATTACAAAAAATACTTTTTTATTAGGTACACTTTCTCTTTGTGGAATTCCACCTCTTGCTTGTTTTTGGTCTAAAGATGAAATTCTTAATGATAGTTGGTTGTATTCACCTATTTTCGCGATAATAGCTTGTTTCTCGGCGGGGTTAACTGCATTTTATATGTTTCGGATGTATTTACTTACTTTTGATGGTCATTTACATGCTCATTTTCA